AATAAATAGTTATTAGTGTTGTTAAAAAAGTAGTGAAGTCAATTATTACAATTTTTTTTTTTTTTTTTTTTTTTTTATCTTAAAGTTATAAAAAACGTTTCTATGAAAATTTTTATATATTTTTTTTTAATTAATAACTAAAAATAGTTGATTGATTAAATTTATTTGTTGTATATTAATTATTATATAGATTAGGTTTTAATTAGTAGTTATAAAAATATAGTATAAATATGTTACTAGATAAATTTTTATTTCTATATAGATATATATGAGAGGTAAATCTTCAACTTAATATAGATACGTATTAAAATTTAACTTATTTTTAAATTATTATCTAAATATTTGAATGTTAGAAGAATAATAGATATTATATATATTATTAAATGTTTACATAACTAGTAATTATTTATAAATCCTAAAATTTTTTTTTATAAATCATTATATGATATATATTCATATTAAATATTTATATATATATATATATCTATTTCCCTAATTGGTATATCATTTAATTGAAAAAAAATTTTTTAATTGATTAATTAGTTGAGCTATGCTATATATATGTAACAATTAATTATATTGTATAGTAGTTAATCTGAATTAGTAGTTATAAAAATATAGTATAAATATGTTACTAGATAAATTTTTATTTCTATATAGATATATATGAAAAGTAAATCTTCAACTTAATATAGATACGTATTAAAATTTAACTTATTTTTAAATTATTATTTAAATATTTGAATTTAGAAGAATAATAGATATTATATATATATATATATATATATATATATATATATATATGTATATTATATTTATAAATTAAACTTTATATATCCATATGCTTATATATAAAAAAAAAAAAAAAAAAAAAAAAAAAAAAAAAATTAATAAAGGAGTTAATAAAGGAGTTAATAATTATTTATATTTAAATTTTATATATATATAGTTTTATAATATATTTGTTTAATTGGTTTTGTTCCATATTTAATTTTTTTTTTTATTGTTATAACTGTTGTAAATAATAAATTTATTTATTGTTTATATATAGATTATTTGTATGTATATATATATATATATATATATATATATATTATTTTATATTGATAGATTAATAAAATATTGTTTTTATTTAATATTAGTTATATAAATATAAACTTTATTGTTAGGGGGTATTATCTACAATTTTAAAAATAGAAATTTATAAAGTATAAGTAAAAATTTAGGGGATTTTTACTTTTTCTGGGGGAGATACTGATTTTTGTTATTTAAATTATATATAAAGTTTAATTTTATTTTGTAAATTTATATAATTTGTGTTGTGTTTATTTATAGTTTAAGTGTTGGTCCATTTGGTTTAATATTTGATTTAAAAAGTTTTATTTTGGCTTAATAATTTATTATTAGTTTGTTTTATATGTAAGTTTTTGCGTGAATTTTTATTTATTTAAATAATAAATTATATTTTATTGTAGGCTCAGTAACTAGTATTATTATTTAAGGAAACTTAGATTTAGCTATACTATTAAGTATTGGCAAAATTTGTGCCAGCAGCTGCGGTTATACGAATAATACGAATAAATTTTTATCGGTTATTTAGTTAAATGATTTTATTTAGAGATATTATAGGTTTATTAGGTGAAATTTTAAATTTATTGATTTCTATTATAGATTAATTGAAGCTTTTAAATTTTATTTATAAACTAGGATTAGATACCCTATTATTTAAAATGTAATTTATTAACCTAGGTAGTAGTAGTTATGTTCTTGAAACTTAAAAAATTTGGCGGTACTTTAGTCTATTCAGAGGAACCTGTCCTGTAATCGATGATCCACGTTGTATCTTACTTAAGTTTGTAATCAGTTTATATACCGTCGTTATTAGAATATTCTATTAGGATAATAATTTTCTTTAATTTTAATAAATTTTATATCAGATCAAGGTGTAGCTTATGCTTAAGTAGAGATGGGTTACAATAAAATTATTTAAACGGATTTTATTATGAAAAAATTAATGAAGGTGGATTTGATAGTAAAACTATAAAGATTATTAGTTTGATTTTAGCTCTAAAGTATGCACACATCGCCCGTCGCTCTTATTATTAAGGTAAGATAAGTCGTAACATAGTAGATGTACTGGAAGGTGTATCTAGAATGCAATTTAAAGCTTATTAAGTAAAGTATTTCATTTACATTGAAAAGATTTTTGTGCAAATCAATATAAATTGATGTTAGTATTTATTTATTAATTAATTTTTTTTTTATATATTTTTATTAAAAATAATTATTAAAGTTAATGTTTTAGTAAGGTTTAGAGAAAGAATAATATTGAATTATAGTGTATTAGTATTGTGAGAGATTATTGAAATATATTGAAAAATATTTATTAGTAAAGAAAACTTTATTTGTTGTACCTTGTGTATCAGGGTGTATTAAATAGTTAATATTTATTTATTAGTCTCGATTTTATAAGAGTTAATAGTATATTAAAGTTAGTGTATCAAAACTATTTTGTATATATTATTAGAAATGAAATGTTATTCGTTTATAAAGGTATCTAGTTTTTTTAGAAATAAATTTAATTTACTAATTTTTAAGCTTTTGTTTTATTTTTTAATCAATAGATTTATTAATTAGAATACTTTAAGGGATAAGCTTTAAAGTAAATTATTAAAAGTTTATATTAATGTTTTTAAAATATAGGCATAGAATTTGTTATTATTGTAAAGTTTGTTATAAATTATTTTATTAATTATATTATTTTTGTTAATTTCTTTAATTATTTATAAAAATTTTCCTTTTAATTTATAAAAAGAGGTAATAATGATTTAATTAGTATATAGTTTTGTATTAATAAATTTATTGTGATAAGTTTATATAAAGAACTCGGCAAATATTATATGCCCGCCTGTTTAACAAAAACATGTCTTTTTGAGTTAATTTTAAAGTCTGACCTGCCCAATGATTTATTTAATGGCCGCAGTATACTAACTGTGCAAAGGTAGCATAATCAATAGTCTTTTAATTGAAGGCTGGTATGAATGGTTGGACGAGGTATATACTGTTTCATATAAATTTATAGTAGAATTTTATATTTTAGTTAAAAAGCTAAGATTTTATTAAAAGACGAGAAGACCCTATAAATCTTTATATTTTATTTAATTTCTGGTTATATAGATTATTTTTGTTGTTATTAATTAAATTATTTTATTGGGGTGATATTAAAATTTAATGAACTTTTAATTATATTAAAACATTAGTTAATGATTGATTGATCCATTATTAGTGATTATAAGAATAAGTTACTTTAGGGATAACAGCGTAATTTTTTTGGAGAGTTCTTATCGATAAAAGAGATTGCGACCTCGATGTTGGATTAAAGTATATTTTTAGGTGTAGCCGCTTAATTAATAAGTCTGTTCGACTTTTAAATCTTTACATGATCTGAGTTCAGACCGGCGTAAGCCAGGTTGGTTTCTATCTTTAATGTTTTATGATATTTTAGTACGAAAGGACCAAATATCAAAATGATAATATTTTACTTTATGAATATTAATAATTTAAAACTATTTTGGCAGATTAGTGCAATAAATTTAGAATTTATTTATGTAATTTTTATTACAAATAGTACTTGATTTTTTTTGAATTTTTATTAGGCTTTGTTGGGACATTAATTTTAATTATTTGTGTTTTAGTTAGAGTTGCTTTTTTAACTCTTTTGGAACGTAGGGTTTTAGGTTATATTCAAATTCGTAAAGGTCCTAATAAGGTTGGTTTAATGGGAATCCCTCAACCTTTTTGTGATGCAATTAAATTATTTACTAGGGAGCAGACTTATCCTGTTGTTTCTAATTATATTAGATATTATTTTTCTCCTATTTTTTCTTTATTTTTGTCATTGGTGGTATGGATATGTATACCTATATTTGTTAAATTATTTTCTTTTGATTTAGGAAGTTTGTTTTTTTTATGTTGTACTAGTTTAGGGGTTTATACAGTTATAGTGGCTGGGTGGTCTTCTAACTCTAATTATGCTTTATTAGGGGGATTGCGAGCAGTAGCTCAGACTGTTTCTTATGAAGTTAGTATGGCTTTGGTATTACTTTCATTTATTTTTTTAATTGGTAGTTATAATATATTAGGGTTTTATTATTATCAAAGTTATTTATGGTTTTTAGTTATTTTATTCCCTATGGCTTTAGTATGGGGTTGCATTTGTTTGGCTGAAACTAATCGTACTCCTTTTGATTTTGCTGAAGGGGAATCTGAGTTAGTTTCTGGGTTTAATATTGAATATAGAAGAGGGGGATTTGCTTTAATTTTTTTAGCTGAATATTCTAGTATTTTATTTATGAGTATATTATTTGTAGTTATTTTTTTAGGATGTGATTTGTTTAATGTTTTTTTTTATGTAAAACTTAGATTTATTGCTTTTATTTTTATTTGGGTTCGTGGGACTTTACCTCGTTTTCGCTATGATAAATTAATGTATTTAGCTTGAAAATGCTTTTTACCTTTTTCTTTAAATTATTTATTGTTTTTTATAGGATTTAAGTTATTAATAATTGTTTTATTGTTGTGAAATGATTTTAGTAAAGTTAATAGAATATTAATTTCTATCTTGTGTTTTCAAAACACATGCTTATTCAAGCTCATTAACTAGTTAATTAGATTATCTCATCATTTAGTAATTAAAGGATTTAGTAGATAATATATGAAATATACTACAGTTAGGATTTGTCCTAATAAAATGTAAGGGTCTTCTACTGGACGTGCTCCAATTCATGTTAATAATATTACTGTTACTACTATTGTTCAAAATAAAATTTTATTAATTGGGTAAAATTGAATTCCTCGGAATTTTCTTAAATGATAAAATGGTAGGATTGCTAGGATTGCAATAGATAATACTAGTGCAATAACTCCTCCTAATTTGTTAGGGATTGATCGTAGGATAGCATAAGCAAATAGGAAATATCATTCTGGTTGGATATGTACTGGAGTTACTAGGGGATTTGCTGGGATGAAGTTATCTGGATCTCCTAATAGATAAGGGTTGATTAGGGTTAATATTACTAGTGCTATAATTATTACAACAAATCCGGTAATGTCCTTATAGCTAAAATATGGATGGAATGGGATTTTGTCAATATTAGAATTTAAACCGATAGGGTTATTGGATCCAGTTTGATGTAAAAATAATAGATGAATTATTGTTATAGCTAGAACAATGAAAGGTAAAATGAAATGGAAGGTGAAGAATCGGGTTAAAGTTGCGTTATCAACTGCAAATCCTCCTCATACTCATTGCACTAAGTCAATCCCTAAGTAGGGGATTGCTGATAATAAGTTTGTAATAACTGTTGCTCCTCAAAATGATATTTGTCCTCACGGTAATACATATCCTATGAAAGCTGTTGCTATTACAAGAAATAGGATTAGTACTCCTACTAATCATGTAGGGGTAAATAAATATGATCTGTAATAAATTCCTCGACCTACATGTAAATAAATGCAAATAAAAAAAAATGATGCTCCATTTGCGTGTAAAGTTCGTAATAGTCACCCATAATTTACGTCTCGACAAATATGATTTACTCTATTAAAAGCTAGATTAATATCGGCTGTGTAATGTATTGCTAAAAATAGCCCTGTTAAAATTTGAATGATTAAACATAGCCCTAGAAGTGATCCGAAGTTTCATCAAGCTGAAATATTAATTGGGGCAGGTAGATCTACTAGTGCATTATTTGCAATTTTAAATAATGGATGGTTGGTTCGTAAAGGTTTATTCATTAGTTAGTTGTTCGTAGAGGGCCATAAAATAGATTAGTAATTTTTACAATTGCGATTAATGTAACTAGTAAGTAGTTTATTAATAAGATTGTAATATAGTTTGTTGGGTAATTATATAAACTATTTAAGTTTAAAGTATTTTCTGGAGTGTATGTTTTTATGTCGGTAATAATTATTATTTCATTATTTTGATAAAATGTGGTTGTAATCATGTTATCATATATATAATACATGACTAATAGTATGACTAATAATATTGGGATAAATAGTGTTATTTTTATTGATAATGAAAATATTTCATTTGATGCTAATGATGTTACATAAATAAATAAAACTAATATTCCACCTAAGAAGATTAGGAATAGGATGTATGAAAATCAAAAAGTTTTTGTGATTAAGCCTGTTATTAAAGAAATTAAAAGTGTTTGAATTAATAATATTAGACCTATTGCTAATGGGTGACTTATTTGGGTGAATACCAATCTAAATATAATTATGCATGTTATTAAAGTAATTTGAATAATATCAAGAGGTAGTTTATTTAAAATATTAATTTTGGGGATTAATGATAAGGAGGTTTCTTTTCTCTTGAAGTTTAAAAAGGATCTACCTTATTTTTGGTTTACAAGACCAATGTTTTATTTTAAACTATTAAAACTAATGATAAATTTATATTATATTTTTTCTTCTTTATTATTTCTTAGAGGAGTTATTGTATTTGTTTCTAACCGAAAACACTTGCTTTCTATATTATTAAGTTTGGAATACATGGTTTTAAATTTGTTTTTTTTGTTATTTTTGTATTTGTCTTTTTTTGATTATAGAGGATTTTTTAGAATAATATTTTTAACTTTTAGAGTTTGTGAGGGGGCTTTAGGTCTTTCTATTTTAGTTTCTATAATTCGTACTCATGGTAATGATTATTTTCAATCTTTTAATATTTTACAATGTTAAAATTATTATTTTTTTTAATTTTTGTTAGTCCTATTTGTTTTATAAAAAATATATTTTGAATGGTTCAGAATTTACTTTTTTTTATTAGTTTTATTTTTGTTATATTTAATTTTTATAACAATTATTTTGTTAATATTTCGTATTTTTTGGGGAGTGATTTATTGTCTTATGGTTTGATTTTATTGAGTTTGTGAATTTGTTCTTTAATAATTATGGCTAGAGAATCTATTAGTAAATTTATAAATTATCCAGAGTTTTTTTTAATTAATGTTTTATGATTATTAATTTTTTTGGTTTTAAGATTTGGAAGAATAAATTTGTTTATATTTTATTTATTTTTTGAAAGTAGTTTAATTCCTACATTATTTCTTATTTTAGGATGAGGGTATCAGCCTGAACGGTTACAGGCTGGTATTTATTTATTATTTTATACTTTATTAGTTTCTTTACCTATATTGGTCGGAATTTTTTATTTATATATATATAGTGGATTGAATTTTTATTTATTAAGTAATTTTATATTTGATTATGATTTATTATATTTGGCTATAATTTTAGCTTTTTTAGTTAAGATACCTATATTTTTAGTTCATTTATGACTCCCCAAGGCTCATGTTGAAGCACCTGTCTCTGGTTCTATAATTTTGGCTGGTATTATACTTAAATTAGGAGGATATGGGTTGTTACGAGTATTTTCTTTTTTACAAGTTGTTGGATTGAAATACAACTATTTGTGAGTTAGAATTAGATTAGTGGGAGGGGTTTTAGTTAGTTTAGTTTGTTTACGACAAACTGATTTAAAGGCTTTAATTGCTTATTCTTCTGTTGCTCATATAGGGATTGTTTTGAGAGGTTTAATGACTCTGAGTTATTGAGGATTATGTGGTTCTTATACTTTAATAATTGCTCATGGACTTTGTTCATCTGGTTTATTTTGTTTAGCTAATATTTCATATGAGCGATTGGGTAGACGGAGTATACTAATTAATAAGGGTTTACTTAATTTTATACCTTCATTGACGTTATGGTGATTTTTATTGAGAGCTTGTAATATAGCTGCTCCTCCTTCTTTAAATTTATTAGGGGAGATTTCTTTATTAAATAGTATTATTAGTTGATCGTGGGTGTCTGTTGTTGCTTTATCATTTTTATCATTTTTTAGAGCTGCTTATACTTTATATTTGTATGCTTATAGACAACATGGTAAAATATTTTCGGGGATTTATTCATTTAGTGGGGGTAAGGTTCGTGAATTTTTACTTTTGTTTCTTCATTGATTTCCTTTGAATTTGTTGATTATAAAGAGAGATGTTTGTATACTTTGAGTTTAGATTTAAATAGTTTAACTAAAATATTGATTTGTGGTATCAATGATGTGAATTATTTCATTTTAAATCATTAAGTATTTATCTATTTGTAGAATTAGTTTTATTTGTTTATTTTTTATTAGTTTAACGTGTTTTGTTCTTAGCCTATGGTTTATAAGTATTGATTTTATTTATTTTGTTGAATGGGAAGTTGTTTCTTTGAATTCTTGTAGAATTGTTATAACTTTTTTATGAGATTGGATAAGTTTATTATTTATATCATTTGTTTTATTTATTTCTTCTTTGGTTATTTTTTATAGAAAGGAGTATATAAGAGGGGACATTAATATTAATCGTTTTATTATGTTAGTTTTAATATTTGTTATATCAATAATGTTATTAATTATTAGTCCTAATTTAATTAGTATTTTGTTAGGATGAGATGGATTAGGATTAGTCTCTTATTGTTTAGTAATTTATTTCCAAAATGTAAAATCTTATAATGCAGGAATACTAACGGCTTTGTCTAATCGAATTGGAGATGTTGCTTTTTTGTTAGCTATTGCTTGAATATTAAATTATGGTAGTTGAAATTATATTTTTTATTTGGAGACTATAAAGAATGATATTAGAATACAAATTATTGGAGGATTAGTTATGTTGGCTGCTATAACTAAGAGAGCACAGATTCCCTTTAGTTCTTGATTACCTGCTGCTATAGCGGCACCTACACCTGTATCTGCTTTAGTTCATTCTTCTACTCTTGTTACTGCTGGGGTTTATTTATTAATTCGGTTTAATATAATATTAGTGGATTCTTGAAGAGGTCAGTTTTTATTATTAGTTTCAGGGTTAACAATATTTATAGCGGGAATTGGGGCTAATTTTGAATTTGATTTAAAGAAAATTATTGCATTATCTACTTTAAGACAGTTGGGGTTGATAATGAGAATTTTATCGATAGGATTTTATAAGTTGGCTTTTTTTCATCTTTTAACTCATGCAGTATTTAAGGCTTTATTGTTCATGTGTGCTGGAGCGGTGATTCACAATATAAATAATTCTCAGGATATTCGTTTAATGGGGGGTTTAAGTATTTTTATACCTTTAACTTCTAGATGTTTTAATGTAGCTAATTTAGCACTTTGTGGGATACCTTTTTTGGCAGGGTTTTATTCTAAGGATATAATTCTTGAAATTGTATCTTTAAGTTATGTAAATATGTTTTCTTTCTTTTTATATTTTTTTTCAACGGGGTTAACTGTATGTTATTCTTTTCGGTTAGTATATTATTCTATGGTAGGTGATTTAAATTGTGGATCTTTAAATATACTTAATGATGAGGGTTGAGTAATACTTCGAGGTATATTAGGGTTATTGTTTATGAGAATTGTAAGAGGGAGTTTATTAAGATGATTAATTTTTCCTACTCCTTATATAATTTGTTTACCTTATTATTTAAAATTGTTGACTTTAATTGTTTGTTTAATTGGGGGGGTTATTGGATACTTTATTTCTAATGTTTCTTTATTTTATGTTAATAAATCTTTTAATAACTATTTATTGAGATATTATTTAGGATCAATGTGATTTATACCTTATATTTCTACTTATGGTCTTATTAATTATCCTTTATTATTAGGAGGATTAGTTTATAAATCTTTTGATCATGGTTGGTCTGAGTTTATTGGTGGACAAAATTTATATAATAATTTAGTTAATTATTCTCGGATTAATAATGTTTTACAGAGTAATAGTTTGAGGGTTTATTTGATAATTTTTGTTTTGTGGATTAGTATTTTATTTGGTGTTGTTATTTTATTATATTTAAGTAGCTTAAGTTAGAGTATAGCCCTGAAGATGCTAAGGTAATCATTAGATTCTTGAATAGTGAATTTTTTATAGTAATTTATAAAAACTTTTGTTTTATTATTACAATGAAAATGTAAGGTTTTGTATTAAACTATATAAATAATAGAAGTATAAATGGAGTTTAACCATTAAAAGGATAAAGTTAGCAGCTTTTCCTTGAGCATCATACTTCTTTAATTGGAAGTTTACTTCAGTTTTATCATTAACAGTGATAGGCCGCTAATTTGGCTTCAATTAAATATCTAGAATAAGGGTATATTTACCTAAAATTAGGTCGAAACTAATTGCAATTTAATCGCTTCATATTCAAGGTAGATTGGAATTATACCAATACTTTTTGAATGCAAATCAAATGTTATAGTTAACTACGACCCTGTTAATCTGATCAGTTTAGTATTCCTTGATTTCATTCATGGTATAGTCCGATAATTAAAATTATGATGAAAATGATTGAAGTTAATGATCAAATTATAATATTTGATGTTTCAATAATTAAAATTATAGGGAGGATTAAAGCGATTTCTACATCAAAAATTAGAAAAATAATTGTGATTAGAAAAAATCGGAGAGAGAATGGTATACGGGATGAGGATTTTGGATCGAATCCACATTCAAATGGGGATCTTTTTTCTCGGTCTACAATTGATTTTTTCGATAAAATTGATGCTAATAGTATTACAATTAATGAAATTATTACAATTACTAAAGATATAATAAGTGTTGATATAATTATCTATACTATTTAATAATAGACCTTATGATTGGAAGTCAAATATACTTATATACTATATAGATAGTATTTAGTTATCCTCCTCATCAGTAAATGGAAATATATAGGAATAGCCATACAATATCAACGAAGTGTCAGTATCAAGCAGCAGCTTCAAATCCAAAGTGATGAGTTTTTGAGAAATGATTGTTTAAGTGGCGAATTAAACATACCAATAAGAATGTTGTACCGATTAGTACATGAAGACCATGGAATCCTGTAGCTATAAAAAAAGTTGAACCATAAACTGAATCGGCGATTGTAAATGGTGCTTCAATATATTCATAGGCTTGAAGAATTGTGAAATAAATTCCTAATAATACTGTGAAAAATAATCCTTGTGTGGCTTGTGAATGGTTTCCTTCTATTAAACTATGATGTGCTCATGTAACTGTTACTCCTGAAGTTAATAAAATTGCTGTATTTAGTAATGGAATTTGGAATGGATTAAATGGTTTGATTCCTGCTGGGGGTCATGATGCTCCTAGTTCGATTGCTGGTGATAATCTTCTATGAAAGAATGCCCAAAAAAATGAAACAAAGAATAGTACTTCTGACAGAATGAATAAGATTATACCTCATCGTAATCCAATTGTTACAGGGTATGTATGTAGACCTTGAAAAGTACCTTCTCGTGATACATCACGTCATCATTGATAAACTGTTAAGATAGTAATAATATTTCCTAGTGTAAATAGTGAAATGTCATATTGATGGAATCATTTTACTAATCCTGAGACAGTTGTTATAGCTCCAATAGCTCCTGTTAAAGGTCATGGGCTATAGTCTACTAGATGGTAGGCATGGTTATTGTGTGTTGACATTAGTTTACTTCTCTAGAGTATAAGGTTCTTAATACAGCAAATACATATGATTGAATAATAGCTACTGCTGATTCTAATATTAATAGAGCAATTTGTCCTGCTAATAATAGTGTAACTATTAAATATGATATAGAAGGGCCTGTATTCCCCAATAAAGTTAATAATAAATGTCCGGCAATTATATTAGCGGCTAATCGAACAGCTAATGTACCTGGTCGAATTACATTTCTAATAGTTTCAATACATACTATAAATGGTATTAGGACAGCAGGGGTTCCTTGGGGGACTAAATGAGCAAATATATGTTGAGTGTGATTAATTCATCCATAAATTATAAAAGAAATTCATAAAGGTAAAGCTAGAGTTAGTGTTAATGTTAAATGACTTGTTCTTGTAAAAATATATGGGAATAATCCTATAAAGTTATTGAATAAAATTAATGTAAATAAAGATACGAAAATAAATGTTGATCCTTTATGACCTGTAGGTCCTAATAGGGTTTTGAATTCTTTATGAAGAGTTACTAGAATGGAATTTCAGAATATATGATGTCGTGATGGTAATAATCAATATGAGGACGGGATTAATAAAAGACCTAAAAAGGTTCTTATTCAGTTAAGGGATAAATTAAAAATGCTTGATGAGGGGTCAAATACAGAAAATAAATTAGTTATCATTTTCAATTTATGGGTTGATTAAGCTTTGATTCTGAAACTTTTGATTTAGGTGCTTGAGGAATTATTGAGTAATAATTTATTATTCTAAATAAAATGAATCTTAAAGAGAAAATAATAAATAAAGTTAATCATCCAATTGGAGCTATTTGTGGGATTAAAAAATATCAAAAAGATTAATAATTTTAGTTTGACATACTAATGTTATAAATTTAACTAATTTTTTCATTAGAAGTAATTGCTAATTTACTATAAGGTGGTTTAAGAGACCAATACTTGCTTTCAGTCATCTAATGATGAATTTACCATGTTAGTAATTCATTTAATGAAGTGATTAACTGGAATTCTTTCAATAACAATGGGTATAAAACTATGATTTGCTCCACAGATTTCTGAACATTGTCCGTAAAATAGTCCTGGGCGGTTTATTAAAAAATTAGTTTGATTTAATCGTCCTGGAGTTCCATCAACTTTTACGCCTAATGAAGGAACTGTTCATGAATGAATAACATCAGCAGCTCTTACAAGAATTCGAATTTGAGAATTTATTGGAAGAACTACTCGATTGTCTACATCTAGTAATCGAAATCCATCTAATGTTAATTCGTTGGTTGGAATTATGTAGGAATCGAATTCTACATTTATGAAATCTGAATATTCATAGCTTCAGTATCATTGGTGGCCAATTGTTTTTAATGTTACTGAAGGTTCATTAATTTCATCTAGTAAGTATAGTAGTCGGAGAGAAGGAAATGCAATAAATAATAAAACAATTGCTGGTAAGATAGTTCAGATAATTTCAATTGTTTGTCCATGAAGTAAATTGCGGTTAGTATAAGAATTGAAAAATAATATAACTATAATATATCCTACTATAATAGTGATTATAATAAGGATTATTAAGGCGTGGTCATGGAAAAAAGTTAATTGTTCTATTAGGGGGGATGCTCTGTCTTGGAGTCCTAAAGCTGCTCAAGTTGTCATTAATTGATTTCTAATAAAAGTAAAATACTTTATATATGGAGCTTAAATCCATTGCACTAGTCTGCCATATTAGAAATTAGTTAATAAAGGAAGTTCAGAGTATCTATGTTCAGAAGGAGGGGTATTTTGTAATCATTCAATAGATGAACTAAGTTGTATAGGGTAGATTACTTGTCGTTGAGTTAATATACTTTCTCAAATGATAAATAAGAAGAATAGAATACCTAATAGTGAGATAGATGAACCAATAGTTGAAACTACATTTCAAGTAGTATAGGCATCTGGATAATCAGAATATCGTCGAGGTATTCCTGCAAGTCCAAGAAAATGTTGTGGGAAAAACGTTAGATTTACTCCAATAAATATAATGATAAATTGACTCTTTAATCATTTTGGATTTAATGATAACCCTGTAAATAAAGGGTATCAGTGTACAAATCCGGCTATAATAGCAAATACAGCTCCTATTGATAGAACATAATGGAAGTGGGCTACTACATAATATGTATCATGTAGGATAATATCAACAGATGAGTTAGCTAGTACTACACCAGTTAATCCTCCTACTGTGAATAAAAATACAAATCCTAGTGATCATAATATAGCTGGTGAGTAATTTAATTGTGTTCCGTGTAGAGTAGCTAGTCAACTAAAAATTTTAATTCCAGTAGGTACAGCAATAATTATTGTAGCAGAGGTAAAATAAGCACGAGTGTCTACATCTATACCTACTGTAAATATGTGGTGAGCTCATACAATAAAACCTAATAAACCAATTGCTATTATAGCATAAATTATTCCTAAAGCTCCGAATGTCTCCTTTTTTCCTGATTCTTGGCTAATTACATGTGAGATTATTCCGAATCCTGGTAGAATTAAAATATAAACTTCTGGATGACCGAAAAATCAAAATAAATGTTGGTAAAGAATTGGGTCTCCTCCACCAGCAGGGTCAAAGAATGATGTATTTAGGTTTCGGTCTGTTAATAGTATAGTGATAGCTCCTGCTAATACTGGTAGTGATAGTAGTAGGAGTAATGCAGTTAATACAACTGCTCATACGAATAGAGGTATTCGGTCAAATGAAATTCCAGTTGATCGTATATTAATAACTGTTGTAATGAAATTTACTGCTCCTAAAATAGAAGAGATACCAGCTAAATGAAGAGAAAAAATAGCTAGGTCAACTGAGGCTCCTCCATGAGCAATTACTGATGATAGGGGAGGGTAAACTGTTCATCCTGTTCCAGCTCCATTTTCTACTATTCTACTGACTAATAGTAAAGTTAAAGCAGGGGGTAGTAATCAAAAACTTATATTATTTATTCGAGGGAATGCTATATCAGGAGCTCCTAACATTAAAGGTACTAATCAATTTCCAAATCCTCCAATTATAATTGGTATTACTATAAAGAAAATTATAATAAATGCATGAGCTGTGACGATTACATTATAAATTTGATCATCTCCAATTAAAGCACCAGGATGTCCTAGTTCAGCTCGGATTAAAATTCTTAGAGAGGTACCTACTATTCCTGCTCAGGCTCCAAAAATAAAATATAAAGTTCCAATATCTTTATGATTTGTAGAAAATAGCCATTGTCGCGATTAGATGGCTGAAAATTTAGGCGATAGACTGTAAATCTATACATAAGAATTAATTCTTTCTAATTAAAGTTTTAGGCCTTATAGTCAATAATGATGTTAGACTGCAATTCTAAAGGAGTAGAATTTCTACTAAGGCTTAAAAGACTATCTTATATTTATAGCTTTGAAGGCTATTAGTTTTTTTAACTTAAAGCCTTAAGCATAATAAGATTATAAGATAATATAAATTATTGAGATAAGAATTAATCCAAATGTAGATAGGAACGTTATGGTTAATATTGTAATAGTAATTGATGGATTGATGGATAGTTTAACTATTCAATTTGTTTCGTAATAGTTTAATATAAAAGCTGAAAAACATAATCGGATATAGAAAAATAAAGTGATTAATGTTGTTGTTATTAAAAGTGTTATTATAAAATATTGATTGTTTATAACTAGAGGCTGGATAATAATTCATTTTGGGATAAATCCTGTAAATGGAGGTAATCCTCCCAGAGATAGAAGATTTAATAATAAAATGAATTTTAAAATTTTTGATTGGAAAAATGAATTGAAAAGTTGGTTGATATGATATAATTTAAAATTTAAAAAAATTGTAATAATTGTAGCTGATAAGAATGAATAAAATATAAAGTAGATAAATCAAATAGTTTCTCTTAGCTGTAAAGCTATTAGTATTCATCCTAGATGGTTAATTGATGAATAAGCTATTAATTTGCGAAGAGATGTTTGGTTTAATCCTCCCAATGATCCTGTAATTGTTGATAGAATGACTGTTAATGATAATAGTATTCTATTGTTAGTAAGGTAGGAAATTAATATTAAAGGAGCAATTTTTTGTCAGGTTATTAATACAAGACCATTAAATCATGAAATTCCTTCTATTACATTTGGGAATCAAAAATGAAAAGGTGAAGCTCCACTTTTTAGAAGTAGTGAAGTCAAAATTATTATTTTTATGTTTATATTTTCTGTAATGGTTTCTTTGATTATAAAATTTAAAATAATTGCAAATAAAAGAACAGCAGATGCTAAAGCTTGTGTCAAAAAGTACTTTAAAGAAGCTTCAGTTGATATTAAATTATTATCTCTTATTAGGGGGATAAAAGATAATAAGTTAATCTCTAGACCTATTCAAGCTCCTAGTCAAGTATTAGATGATACAGTAATTAAAGTACCTGTTATTAAGATAAATGAAAATATAATTTTTGCCGAATTATTAAAAATTAAAAAGAAAAGGACTATAACCTTTATAAATGGGGTATGAACCCATTAGCTTAATTAGCTTATCTTTTTATATTTTAGTGTATGATGCACATAAGTTTTTGATACTTTTAGAGATAGTTTGATTCTATTGAATATAATGAATGTAATGAATAATTACATTATCTATCCTATCAAGATAGCCCTTTTGTCAGGCAATTCATT